ATTGGATCTCAATCCAAATTTGGATCTAGCTACAAGGAAGAGGCTTTATTTTAAAATATCGAACGAGGAAACATAGTATTCCATAAAAATGGAATTCAAAATAATAATTCAAAAAGAGTTTCGTTTTTGAATGAAGTTACACGACCCAGTTCGTTTATTCTCGACGACTTGGTTGATAGGAATTGCGAGATGGCTAGATCTTAGAAATGATGAATCGATTTCATTTTATATGCCTGTCACTTTCTCTTTGTTCGTGCCGTCTATAATGATAGATGAATCCAAAACTTTCAATTGGACTTATTATTTCAATTGGTATTTTTGTATATTTTCCTATGTTAGAAAAAAGGAAACTTAGGTAAATGCTTTAGAAACATATGTATAAAAATACCATATTTCATTTAGCCCTTTCATGCTTACTATAACCAGTTATTTCGGTTTTCTACTAGTGGCTTTAACTATAACTTCAGCTTTATTTATTGGTCTGAGCAAGATACGACTTATTTAAAATTTCTATTTGAAAGAAACAATTCAGAAAGGAAATGCTTCTGTGAGATTCTGTGTATTCTAGAGTTACTTACCATGTCAATTGTCAATTCTTGGTCATTGAGATTCACATCAATTCGGATTAATATTTAGGTATAGATATTACCGCTTTTTTTCTCCTTTTCAAAAAATGGAAATGATTGAAGTTTTTCTATTTGGAATCGTGTTAGGTCTAATTCCTATTACTTTGGCTGGATTATTCGTAACTGCATATTTACAATACAGGCGTGGCGATCAGTTGGACCTTTGATTAATTAACATTTCTTTTTTTGATTGGCCTCCTTCTTTCTTTAATCCACAGAAAGTCAAATTCTAATTGTTGTGCAAGCGACTGAATCCATTTCAGTCTAATTGAATTCATGAAGAAAAAATCACGCTCTGTAGGATTTGAACCTACGACATCGGGTTTTGGAGACCCACGTTCTACCGAACTGAACTAAGAGCGCTTTCTTATCAGAATAGAAAAGGATGTAAAGAAAAGATTTTTTTTAAACTAATCCATTTTCATTTTATATCCATATATTCTATAGTTTCATAAAAATGAACTTCTGCGCAAAGCAATTTGAATCGATCTCAGTTGATTCCTCGTTACTGCTCAATAGGGGCAGTAATAGGTAGGGATGACAGGATTTGAACCCGTGACATTTTGTACCCAAAACAAACGCGCTACCAAGCTGCGCCACATCCCTTCAATTGTTCTACAGTATAATTGTAGAGAATTCCTTTCTTGTTTTCCACATCCCTATTTCTTGCATTGAGACACACAGCTTTTCTGCCCATTTCGTCTTTTTTGGCCTCATTTAACATATTTTTACATATAATAATAAGAAAAGGAAATCTTATGGATCGTTGTACATTTCAATTGGAATTAGGGATTCCGTGTACAACTCTAAGCGGCCCTTAACTACATATGCATCTGATCATATATGCATTATCTTTATGTATTACAATAAAAAAAAAGGAGGTTTTTCAATGCGAGATCTAAAAACATATCTCTCCGTGGCCCCAGTACTAAGTACGTTATGGTTCGGGGCTTTAGCAGGTATATTGATAGAGATTAATCGTTTTTTCCCCGATGCGTTGACATTCCCCTTTTTTTCATTCTAGCTATTGACACCGGAAGGAATCAAGAAGATTAGAAATAGAATCAAATATCTGTGACTGATCCCCCTCCCTCTTTTCTCTTTTTTCCCTTTTTTCTAATTTTTAGAATTTAGAATAAGGGATGAAAGAGAAAGAATCAAAAAGGATTCAACGTCTGCGAGACTCAGGTTCAAATTCGAATTAAAAATGGAGACGTGGGGGTAGAGTAGAAAAATCGGGGTCTAGGGCAAGAATACAAGATCTTTAACTGCCCTTCGGAGTTAAATAGAATTTCGAACTCATTCTCATTGTTTTACTTATTATTTACTATGGCTTTGCTTTGATTTAATTGATTTTGATCTTTTAGAGTTGGATTTCAAGTTAATAACTTTTATTTTTTCCTTCCTTTCTTTTTCTTCATTTCGAATCAAAATAGAAGAGTTGAGTAAATCAAAAATCCAAAGGAGGTTCATGGCCAAGAGAAAAGATGCGCGGGTAACGATAATTTTGGAATGTACCAGTTGTATACAAAACGGTGTTAAGAAGGTATCAACGGGTATTTCCAGATATATTACTCAAAAGAACCGGCACAATACGCCCAATCGATTAGAATTGAGAAAATTCTGTCCCTATTGTTACAAACATATGATTCATGGGGAAATAAAGAAATAGATTGAACCGAGTATGTCTTATCCTTGAAAGGGGAAAAATAACATTATATAGAACACATTGAAATATAAATAGAAGATATTGCATTTAAATAAAAAGAATCCTATTTGGAGTTAAAATTACAATTAAGAAATATTTCGGGATAAGAAATAAACTAAACAAACAAACCATGGATAAATCCAAGCGACCTTTTCTTAAATCCAAGCGATCTTTTCGTAGGCGTTTGCCCCCGATTCAATCGGGGGATCGAATTGATTATAGAAACATGAGTTTAATTAGTCGATTTATTAGTGAACAGGGAAAAATATTATCTAGACGAGTAAATAGATTGACCTTGAAACAACAACGATTAATTACTATTGCTATAAAACAAGCTCGTATTTTATCTTTGTTACCTTTTCTCAATAATGAGAAACAATTTGAAAGAATCGAGTCGACCACTAGAACTACTGGTCTTAGAACCAGAAATAAATAGGCTTATTTTTTGTTCACTTCAATCAGAATTCCAATTTGAACTCAAACATGGATTGGTGTTTTATTTGACAAATCTTAGAATCCAGATTATTGTGTCGTAAAAAAAAAAAACGAATCGGAAAAAAAGATTTTTTTATTGAACGTGTTCATTCATTTTGACTACTTTAGTGCATTTCTCATAGTAATTTTGACTTCAACTCCACCCTCCCGGAGTTCATTCTCCGGGGAACCCCATTTAAATTATTTCGGTGTATTCTTTCCAATCTACTTTTTCTCTGATTTCGTTGGAAATCATATAAAGACAATTCCTATTTGATATAGCTATTTGGGCTAGTATTTTACGATTAAGAAGCAACTGCCTCTTATATAGATCATGTATTAATTTACTATAACTATAAGATACTCCCTTTTCTCGAATTACTGCGTTTATTCGAGTGATCCACAAACGACGAAAATTTATCTTTTGTTTATCCCTATCCCGATGAGCCGAAACCAAAGCTCTTATTTTCTGTTGAGTAATAGTTCGAGTAAGTCTTGAGTGAGATCCTCGAAAACTTGATGCAAATAAACGAATTTTTGTTCTACGTTTTCGGGCTATATATCCGCGTTTAACTCTAGTCATTGAATAAATAAAATTTTGACAAATAACTAATTGATTTTTTTCTTTCAGTTATTATTTTTCCCGTCCTGGCCTATTAATAATTAATAACCAAACGGATTTTTCCAATGTATAAAATACAAATTCCAATGGCTTTGGCTACTATAACCTTCCCGACCACGATTTTTTCTTTTTTGGGGTATTTTACTGCGAAATATGAAAGAAATTGTGGGTTTCCTCGTTTCTATGGTTACTTCTTAAACGGTGAGGTCTTCTCTATACACCGGAGCCCTTATTTCATTTCATATTTCATCAATGTTATTGGTAACTTGTATAGTTCACACCACACTCTTTGGCTCTACCTATGAATTATCCAGTAATAGGTCTTTCACAATGAGACCCACCTATACAGTAACGGTATTTAATTATGAAAGTTAGCTAGGTAGCTGACCCTCGTAGTCCGTTCTTGACTGAGCGAGAACTTCTTTTTTTTTTAATTTCAATAAGATTTTTCCGCTTAATGGATAACCAGTTGCTACCAATGGAGAATTGTTTCTCATCTTAAATTCAGATGATTGCATTTGCACCAACGGAAACCATAAACTTTATACACAATAGAAGGATAGATTTGCTTATTTTTAGATAGTGAATGGAGTTCCTTCTTCCATTCTATCCTATTCACTAGTACTGATCAGTCATACTGGAAGCAGTTTTCTTGCTTTTTCCTGTCAGCTCATGATCTAAACGAGTCGCACATACACCCTAGTACATGTTCCTCGACGCTGAGGACATCCCCGAAGAGCGGGGGATTTCGTGACATTTCGAATGGGCTGTCTTGTATTTCTAATAAGTTGTTTAATGGTTGGCATGTTGAGTCATATACATAATGGGCTGGTTTAGATTGATCCTAACCGGATTTTTTATTTATTTAATAGTAAACTCGGAGATAAAATCTCAAATCACAGATTTGCACAAAATCCATTTTTTTCATTCAACTGCTACAAGATCAACAATTCCATAAGTTTGGGCTTCTGTTGCTGACATAAAAACGTCTCTTTCCATGTCTTCAGATACAACCCATAAAGGTTTGCGCGTCCTTTGTACATAAACCCTTGTGATGGTTTCGCGTAGTTTCAGCAGTTCTTCCGCTTCCAGGATAAATTCTCCCGTTTGTGCCTCATAAAAAGAACTAGCAGGTTGATGCATCATTACCCTGATAATAGAAGGTTTCTCTATCTGGTGTGATGAAAGAAACAGAAAAGAAAGATAAAGAATAATAGGAAAAAGGATAGAATTGAACAACCGTACGGGCATTATCTTTTATGCATTGCATACGGCTCTATAATCAAATTGACCCCCTAACTTTTCCATTCAAGAAAGATAAAAAATAGAATCTATTAGCCCCAGATGGGTAAATGATCAAAATGCCACCCTTCTTTTTTTTTTCGGAGGAGTTAAAAAATACTATGATGGCTCCGTTGCTTTCTATTTTAAAATGGATTTTTTTTATCTTTGATTCAGCAATCCCAAAGTTTCTTTTTGAGCCAATCAAAAAAAAAATTGGTTTTTTGCACTCTTTTTTTTTTTTATAACTTAAATATTGTTAAGAGCCCGTTAGTGTAAAAACAAACAAGTTTGTGACGCTGAATTGGACTTCCGATAGATAAGAGAAAGTCGGAAATATCTTTTATCTCATACTACTCTCTCGATACATAATCAAATCTTTTGAAAAAAAAATACAAAATTTTTCATATCGAATTCGAAGTGCCATGCTATTATTACTTAATATTCATATGGCGAAGGCATAGTTTTCTTTTTTCTCTCAAATAAAAAAACTTCATTGGCGCCAAGCGTGAGGGAATGCTAGACGTTTGGTAATTTCTCCTCCAACCAGAATAAAAGATCCCATTGACGCGGCCAATCCCATGCATATTGTATGGACCTCTGGTCGTACAAATTGCATAGTATCATAAATTGCTATTCCGGGTATTATCCATCCACCAGGGGAGTTTATAAACAAATACAGATCTTTAGTCTCATCCTCGATACTGAGATATACCATAAGACCAATAAGTTGATTCGAGATCTCGCTATCAACCTCTTGGCCTAAAAAAAGTAATCTTTCTCGATAAAGTCGGTTGAGTAGGGTAAAATTGTATCCCTTAGGAACCGTACATGCACCTTTTGATGCATACGGTTCAAAAAAATTGCGAAGAAAAGAATCAATGTATAGATTCCAGTCCTCTTTACTTTTCTTTTTCGGGTTTTTCTAATTTTTTAATGAAAGGGCTTTTTCTTCGATTTTTTAATAAAGATGAATTTTTATTTCTTCTTTAATAATATAAAAAAGGGTAAATAAACTTATCGAATTAACTTCTCATTGATGTATTCTTTCATCGAAATTCAATCCAAATCACGATGGTATTTTCTTGTTCCTGAATGGGTCTCTTTCATCTTTTTAGGTTTATGCTCTACTCCGGGTAAAGATTCGCCCGATTTTGATTTGCACATATAGGACAAATCTTCCCATCACCATTTCTTTTTGTTATGACTTTACAAATAATCATTTATGATACACATAGTAATCATAGATATATTACCAATTGGGTTTTTTTCTAAACGGAGCCTGGATACTTCATTTTTTTCGTCCAGCCAAAGCCAACCATAAATTATTCTAATTGATATAATTCTATGAATTCCCCCAAATAATGCATTTAATTGCACTTCACGCTCCAATTTTTCAATAATTCAATTTCTCTTTCTTGGGCGAAACAGAGGATATCTCGGTCGGGGGAGAGAATGGGGAAATCCCATATGACCCAAGATATCTGACAAGTCGCACTATACGTCAACCCAAGATGCATCTTCCTCTCCAGGACTTCGGAAAGGTACTTTTGGAACACCAATAGGCATGGATTGAAAGAAAAAAGAACTAAATACTATATTTCACTTTGATGTGGAAACGTAACAATATGGTTTTATTGTCTTTATTTTTATTGTCTTTATAATATTGACTTTATCATATTTATTTTATCCATAGATTAGAAAAATTTAGAAAGAAAGACAAAATAAATAAAGGAAATTTTTTACGAATAGATCCTTCTAATGATAAATGAAGAATGGACATATTTTCTCATAGAAAATGGTATCAATCCACCATTGCATATTGGTACTTATCGAATATAGAATAAATCTGCTTCTCTTTGTTCTTACGAACAGAATTCTTCCATTATTACGAATAGAATATAGAATCAATATTAACTTAATCCTTGTTAGGAAATAATCCCCTGAACAGGGGAAGTCTATAGGATAGTCATAGTATAATTTTTTCCAATGCAATAAAGTTACGTAGTGTCTATTTTTCTTCGATAAAGGGGTATTTTCCATGGGTTTGCCTTGGTATCGTGTTCATACCGTTGTATTGAATGATCCCGGCCGGTTGCTTTCCGTTCATATAATGCATACAGCTCTGGTTGCTGGTTGGGCGGGCTCGATGGCTCTGTATGAATTAGCAGTTTTTGATCCTTCTGACCCTATTCTTGATCCAATGTGGAGACAGGGTATGTTCGTTATACCCTTCATGACTCGTTTAGGAATAACCAATTCATGGGGGGGTTGGAGTATCACAGGAGGAACTGTAACGAATCCGGGAATTTGGAGTTACGAAGGTGTAGCTGGGGCGCATATTGTGTTTTCTGGCTTATGCTTTTTGGCAGCTATCTGGCATTGGGTCTATTGGGATCTAGAAATATTTTCTGATGAACGTACAGGAAAACCCTCTTTGGATTTGCCCAAGATCTTTGGAATTCATTTATTTCTCTCCGGGGTGGCTTGCTTTGGTTTTGGTGCATTTCATGTAACAGGTCTGTACGGTCCTGGAATATGGGTATCCGATCCTTATGGACTAACGGGAAGAGTACAGCCTGTAAATCCGTCGTGGGGCGTGGAAGGTTTTGATCCTTTTGTTCCGGGAGGAATAGCTTCTCATCATATTGCAGCAGGTACACTGGGCATATTAGCGGGTCTATTCCATCTTAGCGTTCGACCGCCACAACGTCTATACAAAGGATTACGTATGGGAAATATTGAAACCGTACTCTCCAGTAGTATCGCGGCTGTCTTTTTTGCAGCTT